AAAAGACATTCTCAATTATATAAAAAATCAAAACAAATAGAGAAAAGCCGGCTATCGGAATCGAACCGATGACCATCGCATTACAAATGCGACGCTCTAACCTCTGAGCTAAGCGGGCTCACATAACAGAAATCGTGCATGCATAGGAATTTAATAAACTACTGAGATCTTAGTTATTAACTCTTTATTCTTAGCTATTGATAACATAATCAATATGAATATAGAAAAGAATATAGAATTTCAAATAAATATTCCATTCTTTTTCTATTCTAGGACATAAAGAACATATAACAATTTGAAGAGAAGGATTAATAGAATATATTTCAATCTATTTATTAAGTATATTATGTTTCTCAATAATCAAATCAATTATATGTTTATTAATGATCAATATCGTTATCTTAATATCTTTATCTTATTAATCTCTTTATCTTAATTAGTATAATAAGATTTTCTTTTTTCATTTTTGAATTCAAATTTGATTATTTTAATTAATTTATAAGTTTCTACTTTAAAAGTTTAATTAAAGTTTAATTAATTTATAAGTTTCTAGTTTAAAAGTTAAATTAAAGTTTAATTAATAATTAATATTTAATAATTCATTATTATTTGAATTTGGATTTTCAAATTAGAAATTATTATTTAATATTTAAATTTTTTTTTTCTTTTTGATTTTATATTCTAATATTTTATAATATTTGAATATTGAATTTCATTATTATTATTTATTATTATTAGAATTTAGAATTAGAAATCTAAATTCAATCTAAATTCTAAATCAATATCAATATTGAAATAGAAATATATAGTAAAGAAATCAAAATATATATGTTATATAGTAAAGTAATAATATGAATCTAAAATTCTAAAATGAATAGAATTCAAAATTGGAATATATTTAAATATATTGATATTGAATATTCTTTTCATTTTATTAATTCATTTTATTTTATTATATTAATATCCAATTTTATTAATAAAATGAATTAATATTCATAAATATATTAATAAATAATAAAATATAAATATATATAAATAAATAATAATAATAAACAATAATAAATAATAATAATAAATAATATAGAATAGATAGAATATAAATAACTCGAATTCTTTTCTAAATTAATTTGATATTTTGAAATTCATAAAATGATTATTTATAACCATTACATTAGGTCTAGCTATTCTAAATTAATAAATAGAAATCGATTTGTTTTTTTTTTTTATTTTTAGATTAAATAAAAAAGAGATTTCCATCCATTTTAGTTATCTCTAGTTATGTTATATAGGGCCTATCCGTTCTAAGGAAAAAAGATAAAAATAAAAAAACAAATGAAAGAAAGGGAAAGGCCCAATTCCGATCATAATGAAACATTCCTTCGGAAAGGTTAAAACTAAGACGAAAAAAAAAAAGAATCGACCGTTCGAGTATTCCAAATTGCATGAGAAAACCGCTAGAAGGAGAGGCATCTAAAAAATATATATATGTGGTATATATCCAGGGATATTGAATATGTGGTATATATCCATGGATATTGAATTGCGAATACAGAAATGATAGAATTATTTGTGATTGTACCAAATATGGGTATCTGAAATACAAATAGAAAGAAACGTTTTTTTGGTATAGGAATCGTTATCTAACAAATTCAACAGTTCCGGCATAATTCTCATAATTTAAATTACATTTAAATGAAAAAAAAAACATCCTAATGAGATTCTAATCTCAAAGAAAAAAAAGGGGGGGATATGGCGAAATTGGTAGACGCTACGGACTTAATTGGATTGAGCCTTGGTATGGAAACCTACCAAGTGAGAACTTTCAAATTCAGAGAAACCCTGGAATTAACAGTGGGCAATCCTGAGCCAAATCCTGTTTTCCGAAAACCAAGAAGAGTTCAGAAGGGGAGAATAAAATAAAAAAAAGGATAGGTGCAGAGACTCAACGGAAGCTGTTCTAACAAATGGAGTTGACGACATTTTCTTTCCTTAGTAAGGGTTTCGTTTCGTTAGTAAAGAGATCCTTCAATCGAAACTCCAGAAAAGAAAGGATCAAGGATGAGCATATGTATACGTACTGAAATACTATTTCAATTGATTAGACCAGACAGACCCAAAATCTCTATTTTATATTTGAATATTTATATGACAAATAAAAGATGTGAATCGATTCCAAGTTGAAGAAAGAATCAAATATTAATTGATCAAATTCACTCCATGATAGTCTGATAGATTTTTTGAAGAACTGATTAATCAGACGAGAATAAAGATAGAGTCCCATTCTACATGTCAATACCGACAACAATGAAATTTATAGTAAGAGGAAAATCCGTCGACTTTAGAAATCGTGAGGGTTCAAGTCCCTCTATCCCCAAAAGGCCCGTTTAACCCTCTAATTATTTATCCTATATCCTCTTTTTTTTTTAGTGGTTCCAAATTCGTTATGTTTCTTATTCATTCTATTCTTTCACAAACGGATCTGAGTGGAATTTTTCTTTTT